ATTTTTTTCTTTATGGGTGTTTTAAATTTATTTTTTGTATACTTAATATTAATTATTGGTGTTTTAATCAGAGTTGCTTTTATAGTTTTGTTTGAACGAAAAATTTTAGGTTACATTCAAATCCGTAAGGGGCCAAATAAAGTTGGTTATATAGGTATTTTACAGTCATTTGGGGATGCTGTAAAATTATTTATTAAAGAACAATATTTTCCTTGGAGAGCTAACTTAATAGTTTACTACTTCTCTCCCGTGTTTTCATTATTTATCATAATACTATTATGACCTATTACACCATGGGGGGTGTATTCGGTTAATTTTAGTTATGGGGTAATTTTCTTTTTTTGTTGTATAGGGTTTGGGGTTTATACACTCTTGGGGAGAGGTTGATCTTCAAATTCTAATTATGCAATGCTAGGTGCTGTCCGGGGGGTGGCTCAAACTATCTCTTACGAGGTTAGAATAGCTCTTTTGTTTATATCTTTAATTTTTTTAATAATAAGTTACAGAAGTTATGATCTTCAATGGTCACAAAATATAGTTTGATTTTTTTTTATAATGTCCCCAATCTTTTTATGCTGGGTGACTTCCAGCTTAGCGGAAACTAACCGAACACCTTTTGATTTTGCTGAAGGGGAATCCGAATTAGTTTCTGGATTTAATATTGAATATGGGAGAGGAGGGTTCGCATTATTATTTTTAGCTGAGTATGGAAGAATTATTTTTATAAGCTATTTAGTTGTGTTGATATTTGCAGGAGGGAGAGTAATAATAAATTTTTTATTTTATAATTTTTTAAGATGCTTTTTTTGTTATTGATTTATTTGGGTTCGTGGTACTATACCTCGGTATCGTTATGATAAATTAATATACCTAGCTTGAAAGTGTTTTCTTCCTATTTCTTTATGATTTATTATTATATACTTGGGCGGGTTACTAGTAATGTAGTCATGAATAAAACTCAGCTATAAATTATTTTTGGGGGAGGAAACTGAAATTTAAAAAGAAAAATTATTAAGAGAATTTAACTCTTGTGGTCTATTTTCAAGATAGAAGCTTGACATTCAGCCAAATAATTAATTATATAATTGTGTTGTCTCACATAGAGATTATTATAGGGTTGATGATGAAGTATAAAAAATATAAAATAGTTAGAAGTTGACTAATAAGAATATATGGGTCTTCGGCTGGGCGAGCCCCAATTCAAGTTAGTAAAATAACAATGTTAATTATAATTCAAAAAAATATTTTGCATAATGGGTAGAACTGGATACCTTGAGAGTTGGATTTTTGGGAGAATGGTAAAATAAAGAGGATTATGATTGAGGCTACTAGGGCTATAGCTCCCCCTAATTTATTAGGAATGGCTCGAAGGATAGCGTAGGCAAAAAGGAAATATCATTCTGGTTGAATGTGAACTGGGGTTACTAAGGGGTTCGCAGGAATAAAGTTTTCTACATCTCCTAATAAAAATGGGTTAGTTAAAACTAATAATATTAGAAATATAATTATAATTATAAACCCTACTAGATCTTTTGAAGAAAAAAATGGGTGAAACGGGATTTTGTCAAAATTTGAGTTGGTCCCAGCTGGATTGTTAGAGCCAGTTTGATGAATAAAAAGAAGATGCACTATAGATAATCCAGCAATAATGAAGGGTAGAATGAAATGGAATGTAAAGAATCGTGTTAATGTGGCATTATCAACAGCGAACCCTCCTCAGATTCATTGAACTAAAATTTTTCCAATATAAGGAATGGCAGATAATAAGTTTGTAATAACTGTTGCTGCTCAAAATGACATTTGTCCCCAAATAAGAACATACCCTATAAATGCAGTTGCTATAACAATTAGAAGAATAATTACTCCTACTGATCAGGCATGAACAAAGAAGTACGAGGAATAATATATACCACGCCCTACGTGTGTATATAAACAAATAAAGAAGAATGATGCTCCGTTAGCATGAGTTGCTCGAAGTAGTCATCCATAATTTACATCTCGTGAGATGTGAGATACACTATGGAATGCTAAAGACACATCGGCAGTATAATGTATAGCTAAAAATAGCCCTGTTGCGATTTGGGAAATTAGGCATAAACCTAGAAGTGACCCGAAGTTTCATATGGTGGAGATATTTCTTGGGGAGGGAAGATCAATTAATGACCCGTTAACAATTTTAATTAAGGGATGGGTTTTACGTAAGTTTATCATTATTTTTTAAAAGTAGATCGAAGGGGCCCTTTAATTTTTGAGGAGATTTTTACTACTACAATTAGTGTAATTAGAAGATAAACCATAACCAAAAGAATTGGTGTCACCATATTAAATGAAAAATTTAATGTGATAAAGTTAAGTATATTTATATTTATAAAAGATTTTTTAATATTAAATGGCCAAAATAAATTAATTATAATTAAAATTATAATTATAAAAATTATTATTTTAAAATTATCTCGTCAGGTTGAATTAAATTTTTCATTTCTCATTAGTCTGGTGGTGTAAATGAATAAAACTATTAATCCTCCTAGAAATACAAGAAATAGAAGGTAGGAGAACCAGGCTGTTTTATTTATTAATCAAATAATTATAGAAATATTAACTCTTTGAATTAAAATAATTAATATAATTGATATAGGATTAGATAAAGTTAGTATAATTAAATTTATAAATAATAAGATTAAACTAAAGATTGTTATACAAAGTATAGTTTAAAAAAAATTTTAACTTTGGAAGTTGAGGATATATAAATTTATTACTTTGAAGTTTTTATAAGTCATTAATTTTTAGTTTACAAGACTAATGTTTTGTATTAAACTATAAAAACTTATTTTATTTGGAATAGTGGTAATTTTTTCTTTTTTTTCAGGTATGCTGGTATTTTCTTCTGTTCGTGAACATTTGCTTTCAATATTACTAAGATTGGAATATATAGTTTTGATAATTTATTTACTAATATTTACTTGTTTGGATACTGGTTCTTATTATTTTTCTTTTATCTATTTGGTAATAACGGCTTGTGAAGGTGCTTTGGGGCTTTCTATTTTAATTACAATAGGCCGGGCCTATGGAGGGGATTATTTTAGGAGACTAAGAATGATTAATTAAAACAATAATGATAAAATTTATTATTGCAGGTATTTTAGGGTTGGGTTTATTGATAATAAGGGGTTGAATATTTAGGTGATTAATGAGAGGGGTTTTATTAATTATAACACTTACATTATTAATAGGAGATGGGTTTTATATATCGGATTATAATTATTTTAGAGAAGGATTTGGTGGAGATTTAGCATCTTATAGTTTAGTGCTTTTGAGATTTTGGGTTAGAATTATAATAATCTATAGAAGAGTAAGTTCCGTAAAGGTAAATTGTTATTATTTTTATATATTTATTTATTTACTAATGCTTGTCTTATTGGTTACTTTTTACTGTACCAATCTTTTATCTTTTTATTTTTTTTTTGAGTTTTCTTTAATCCCAACTTTAATAATTATTATGGGCTGGGGTTACCAGCCTGAACGTCTTCAGGCTGGTTTATATTTTTTATTTTATACATTAGTTGCATCATTACCGCTATTAGTTGTGTTGTTGTATTTTTTTGGTTGTGTCGGTTCTGTTGATTTAGTTTCTTACACAGAAAAGAATGTTTTTAATTTATTATTCGGGATATTTTTTAGTTTGGCTTTTTTGGTTAAGTTACCTATATTTTTTGTCCATTTGTGGTTACCTAAGGCTCACGTAGAAGCACCTGTGGCTGGTTCTATGATTTTAGCTGGGGTATTATTAAAGTTAGGCGGGTACGGACTTATGCGAGTTTTTCCTCTATGTTTAATAAGAATAGTTGGGTTTTCTGGGTATTATTATGGTTTAAGAATTTTAGGAATAATATATGTAGGTTTTATGTGTTGTCGACTTAATGATTTAAAAGCTTTAGTAGCTTACTCTTCAGTAGCCCATATAGCTTTAGTAATATGTGGTTGTTTTAGATTTACTTATAGTGGGTACAGAGGTTGTTTAATAATAATATTAAGACATGGAGTTTCTTCTTCTGGTTTATTTTGTATAGTTAATATATATTATGAACGAAGAGGAAGTCGAAGTTTTTTTTTAAACAAAGGAAATTTAATGGTTTTTCCTATTTTCAGAATGGTTTTTTTTATATTATGTGCTTCTAATATAGCTGCCCCTCCTACTATTAATTTGTTGTCCGAGATTTTTTTGATAATTAGAATAATGAAATATGACACTTTAATATTAGTTATTTTCCCGTTAGGCTCTTTCATAGGTGCAGTATTTACTATTTTTATATTTAGATACTCTCAGCATGGAGTTAGTTACAATGGTGTTTATTCTATGGCTTTCACAAGATTTCGTGAAAGCCATAGATTAATAATACATGTAATCCCTGTCTATATAATTATTTTAAAATCAGAGGTTTATATAGGGGGTTTTTAATAAGACTAGTATAGTTTAAGTTAAAATATTAATTTGTGGTTTTAAAGATAAGATTTTTTTTCTAGTAATATTAAAATATCGAAGAATTACTTACTATTTAGGGTTTATATTATTAATTTATTCTATATTTAGTTTTTTTGTTGGATTAAAATATTTTTTAATAAATAAAGTAGTTTTTATTGAGTGGGAGATTTTTGATTTATTAGGTTCATTAATTATTATAACATTGTTATTAGATTGGATGAGATTAACTTTTATAGGTTTAGTTAGATTTATTTCTTCTATAGTTTTGATATATAGAACTTATTATATATTTGGGGATAAATTTTTAAATCGGTTTATTATATTGGTTTATTTATTTGTTTTATCTATAATGTTAATAATTTTAAGACCCAACATGGTTAGAATTTTGTTAGGGTGGGATGGCTTAGGGTTAGTATCCTATTGTTTAGTTATTTATTACCAGAATGTAAAATCTGCTAATGCTGGTATGTTGACTGTTTTATCAAATCGGGTGGGAGACGTAGCAATTTTATTAGGAATCGCATGGATAGCAAATTTAGGGGGTTGAAATTTTTATTATTTAGGTTTAATGTATAATAAATTGTTTTTATTACTTTTATTAATTATAGTAATTATTGCTGGCATAACTAAAAGTGCTCAGATTCCTTTTTCTGCTTGGCTGCCTGCTGCAATGGCAGCTCCTACACCTGTGTCTGCTTTAGTTCATTCTTCCACATTAGTAACTGCTGGAGTTTATTTGTTGATTCGTTTTAATAATATTTTAGCAGTCAGAGATTTCGTTTTTTTTATCGGAGTATTAACTATATTTATATCAGGTTTGGGGGCTAACTTTGAGACCGACTTAAAAAAAATTATTGCTTTGTCAACTTTAAGCCAATTAGGGGTAATAATAATAGTGCTAGGGATGGGGTTTTGAGAGCTTTCTTTTTTTCATTTATTAAGACATGCTTTATTTAAGTCTTTACTTTTTTTATGTGCTGGGGTGTATATTCATAGAATTACAGATATCCAAGATATTCGTTTAATGGGTGGTTTATATAAAAATTTACCTGCTAGAAGATTATTTTTTATGGGTTGCTCTTTGTCTCTTTGCGGTATTCCATTTTTGTCTGGATTTTACTCAAAGGATTTAATTTTAGAGACTTACGAGTTAGGAGAAATAAATTATTTTATATTAATATTAATTTTTTTAGGGACCTTATTTACTGTTACTTATAGAGTTCGTTTAAGATATTATTTGTTTTTAAGTAATATAGGGGTAAAAATTTTAAATCTGATAGAGGAAGAGTCAGGTATAATTTATCCTATAAGAGCTTTATATATTATAGCTCTAGTAGCTGGAAGTGGGATATCTTGAATTTATTTCCCGGTTTATTTTATTTACTTGCCTATAATGTATAAAATAATAATTTTAGTTGGGGTTTTAGTATCTATTTTTTTAATATATTTTTTTATTGAAAATTTTGTTTTGTTAAAACAGTTTATGACGAGTGTAAAACATTTCACAGGGGGGATGTGGTTTATACCATTTTTATCAGTTACTTTTTTTATAGGTGGTGTAAAGCAAGGTGTAAAAATATTGAAAAATTCCGACCAGGGGTGATTTGAATTTATAGGTAGCCAAGGTATTCATTTATATTTGCTAAATTTAGGTTTAAAGGATACACAAAGCTTGTTAAGTTTAAAGAGTTTTATTTGATGTTTTTTTTTATTAATTTTGGTTTCTGTAATATTAATTTTTTATTTGGATAGCTTAAAGTTAGAGCAAAGCTTTGAAGATGCTTTGGTGATTGTTAAATCTTCGAGTAATTGAATCTTTTAAGTATACCTTTTTTTCATAATGAAAATATGATGTTTTATTTAAACTAAAATGATGAAGAAGTATAGTGGAATTTAACTACTAAGAGGTTAAGTTAGCGGCTTGCCTCTAAACATTTACTTACTTTAAATGGAGCTGAAATGTGCTCTAAGTATCATTAACAATGATAAATCGCTAAATTTGAATTCATTTAAAAACGGAAAAAGTTTTCTAAATTCAGGTCGAAACTGAGTGCGATTGATCGCTTCATTTTTTGTTAAGAAAAGCTTTAAAAGCACCTTCTGAATGCAACCCAGATGTTATAATTAACTATAGACCTATATATCTCATTGAAGGGCTCCTTCATTTCATTCATGTAAAAGCCCTAAAATAAGGATAGAGATGAAAAAGGTTGAAAGTAACATAATTGAATAAAGATTATTTTGGTTTATTAAAATAGGTACTGGTATAATTAATGTAATTTCTACATCAAAAATTAAAAAAATTACTGCGATCAAGTAAAATCGGAGTGAAAAAGGAATGCGAGCTATATTTTTTGGATCAAAACCGCATTCAAAAGGTGAGTTTTTTTCTCGGTTAGCTTGAATTTTTTTTGAGATGAAAGAATTAATTACAATTAAAATGCATGACAGTCCTAGTGAAATTAAGAATACTAATAAAATTATATTATCCTAGAAAGGTCTTTTTAATTGGAAGTTAAATATACTAAATATAATAATAATATAATTAATTAACTACCTCATCAGTAAATTGTTATATAAAGAAATAACCAAACTACATCTACAAAATGTCAGTATCAGGCAGCTGCTTCAAATCCAAAATGATGGTGTCTTGAGAAATGGCAGTTTAACATTCGGTGCAGGCATACTGTTAGAAAAGTTGTTCCAATAATTACATGTATTCCATGGAACCCCGTGGCTACAAAAAATGTTGACCCATACGCGGAGTCTGCAATTGAAAAAGAAGCTTCTAAATATTCTATAGCCTGTAGGCAGGTAAAGTAAATTCCTAAAATTACTGTTATTAAAAGTCTTTGAAATGCTTGGGATATTTTATTTTCTATAATTCTGTGATGTGTCCAAGTAATAGTTACACCTGAGGATAAAAGGATAATAGTATTCAATAGGGGTACTTGAATTGGGTTAAATGGTGTAATACCAGATGGTGGTCAATTTAACCCAATTTCTAGAGTTGGGGCTAGACTTCTATGGAAAAATCTTCAAAAAAAGGAGAAGAAAAATAATACTTCTGACGTAATAAATAAAATTATTCCTCAGCGTATTCCTTTAGAGACAATAGATGTATGGAGACCTTGGAAAGTGCTCTCTCGTCTGATGTCTCGTCATCATTGAACACAAGTAATTACGAGAGTAATTAAACCTACAATTATAATTGAGATATTAAATGAATGAAACCATTTGGTGATGCCAGTTGTTAATATTAATGCCCCTAAGGCTCCTGTTAGAGGTCAAGGGCTTTGATCTACTAGATGATACGAGTGGTTTCTTTTAATTATCATTATTAATGAGATGTAATTTCTCTAGAGTAGAGGGTTGTTAAGACAGCGAATACGTAAGATTGAATTAAGGCAACGGCGGATTCTAAAGTTAGTAGAAGAATTTGTGTAACTAAAAGTCTTGCTAAAATAATATTAGACGCTGTAGCAGTTTGGTTTCCTAAGAGAGTTATAAGGAGATGACCTGCAACTATATTTGCTATCAGACGTACTGATAGAGTTAAAGGACGAATAACATTTCTGATAGACTCAATTAATACTATAAAAGGTATTAGAGCTGAAGGGGTACTTTGAGGGACTAGATGGGTAAATATATGGTTTGTTATATTAATTCAGCCATATAATATAAATCTAACTCATAACGGGAGGGCTAAGGTTAATGTTATAGTAATATGACTTGATGATGTAAAGATATAAGGAAATAGACCTAAGAAATTATTTACAAGAATGAAAGTAAGAAGAGTAGTAAATATAATAGTAGAACCTTTGTTAGATATAGGTCCTAAGAGTATTTTAAACTCTTTGTGTAATGTTATTAGGGTACTATTAATAATTAAATTATGTTTATTATTTACTAATCAAAATGTAGGAATTGCAAAAATAATAAATATGTAAGCTCTAAATCAATTAAGTGAAATATTAAAATTAGCTGAAGGGTCAAAAACTGAAAATAAATTAGTTATCATAGTCAGTCTGGTTTAATGTTAAATTTGGCTCTGTTAGAGAAATAATTTGTTTCTTTTATTGATAGCATAAAAAATATTTTTGTTACAAAAATAGTTATTAAAATTGTAAATATAATGAATAAAGTTAGCCAAAATAAAGGGTATATTTGAGGAATAAAAAAAATACTTTAAAGTAACTTAATTTTGACAAAATTATATTATGTACATTTAACTAATTTTTTTTAGCTAAAAATATTTGTTAATTTATTATATAGCGGTTTAAGAGACCGGTGCTTACCTTTCAGCCATTTAACTAATTAATTATTTTTAATTCAGTTGATAAAGAATTTAGAAGTAACACTTTCTATACAAATAGGTATAAAACTGTGGTTTGCTCCACAAATTTCTGAACATTGCCCAAAAAAAAGACCGGGACGATTGGTAAAGAAATTAACTTGGTTTAAACGTCCTGGCACTGCGTCAGCTTTAACACCAAGAGCTGGAACGGTTCAAGAATGAAGAACATCCGCTGCAGTAATAATAGTTCGAATTTGTGTATTAAACGGAATAACAGTTCGGTTATCAACATCAAGGAGGCGTGTGCTATGATTTTCTAACTCGTTAGAAGGTGTCATATAGGAATCAAACTCAATATTTAAGAAATCTGAGTACTCGTAAGATCAATATCATTGATGCCCGATAGTTTTAATAGTTAATGACGGTTTGTATACTTCATCTAATATATAAAGAAGTCGAATTGAGGGTAACCCAATAAAAATTAAAATAAATCTTGGGGTTACTGTTCAAAATAGTTCTAGACCTTGAGATTCCAGCATATACTGATCAATATGCACATTAATACAAGTGGAATAAAGGTTGTACCCTACAATTGAAATAATAAGAATTAAAATAGTTATAGTATGATCATGGAAGAAGATTAATTGTTCTATTAGAGGAGATGTGGCATTTTGGAAATTTAGAGCTGCTCAGGTTGATATTTCTAAAAGGCACATTAGTACCATATAGGAATTTTAAGTTCGTTGCACTACTCTGCCATTTTAGAAGTTATTTAAAAATTAAAGATAGCTCTGAGTAAGAATGTTCTGATGGTGGGTTATTTTGAAGTCATTCAATATATGAAGGTTGAATTTGCGGGTTTATAATTGGGCGATTAACTGATAATGTTTCTCAAACAATATAACTAAATATTAGAATTGCTATTACTGATGTGTAACTTCCTATAGAGGACACAATATTTCAAGATGTGAAGGCGTCAGGGTAATCTGAGTATCGTCGTGGTATCCCATTTAGTCCTAAGAAATGTTGCGGAAAAAAAGTTAAGTTTACCCCCACAAATATAATTGAAAATTGAGTTTTTAGCCAAAGAGGGTTTATTCTAGTTCCTGAAAATAAAGGGAATCAATGGATTAATCCCCCTATGATGGCGAAGACTGCACCTATAGAAAGAACATAGTGGAAGTGGGCTACAACATAGTAAGTGTCATGAAGAATGATGTCAAGTGAGGAGTTTGCTAGAATGATTCCAGTTAATCCCCCAACTGTGAATAAAAATACGAAACCGATAGCTCAGAGAAGAGCGGGGGTAGCTGATAAATATCTCCCTTGAAGGGTAGCAATTCAGCTAAAAATTTTAACACCTGTTGGTACTGCAATAATTATAGTGGCTGTAGTGAAGTAGGCTCGAGTGTCAACATCTATCCCCACTGTAAATATATGATGGGCTCAAACAATGAATCCTAAAAGTCCAATAGCTGCTATAGCATAAATTATTCCTAACTGACCAAAGGTTTGTTTTTTACCACTTTCAAATGTAATAATATGAGAGATTATTCCGAATCCCGGCAGGATTAAAATATAAACTTCAGGATGCCCAAAAAATCAAAATAAATGTTGGTAGAGGATAGGGTCCCCCCCCCCACCGGGGTCAAAAAAAGATGTGTTTAAGTTACGATCTGTTAAAAGTATAGTAATCGCACCTGCAAGAACAGGTAAGGATAATAAAAGAAGAATGGCTGTAAGAAACACAGACCAAACAAATAAAGGGGTTTGGTCCCATCTTACCCCAGGGGTTCGCATATTAATGATAGTTGTGATAAAATTTACTGCTCCAAGGATTGAAGATGCCCCAGCGAGATGGAGGCTAAAAATGGATAAGTCTACAGAAGCTCCAGCATGGGCGATTCCTGAAGCTAACGGTGGATAAACAGTTCACCCAGTTCCTGCTCCTCTCTCTACTAACCCTCCAGTTAAAAGTAATGTTAAAGAAGGAGGAAGAAGTCAAAATCTTATATTATTTATACGAGGGAATGCTATATCTGGGGCACCAATTATTAAAGGTACCAGTCAGTTTCCAAACCCCCCAATTATAATAGGTATAACTATAAAGAAAATTATAACAAATGCATGAGCTGTAACTATAACATTATAAATTTGGTCATCACCAATAAATCTTCCTGGTTGACCTAGTTCTAAACGAATTAAAACTCTAAACGCAGTTCCTACTATAGCTGCTCATATCCCGAAGATTAAATATAAAGTACCAATGTCTTTATGGTTTGTTGAATAAAGTCATCGGTTAATAGACAAAATGGCTGAAAGTTAAGGCGTTAGACTGTAAATTTAATTATAAGTTAAAATTCTTTTTTGTCAATCCTAATAGTCAAAAAATGACGTAAGACTGCAAATCTTAAGGTAATTTAAATTTTAGGTTTTAAAAAAAATTTAAGGAGCTGCCCCTATTTTAGACTTTGAAGGACTAAAGTTTATTTATCTTAACCTAAAATTTTAGGTTAAGATAAATATAAGGGAAGGGGCTATAATGTTTAAAAATGTTGCGGTGTAAATTAATCTCGAAATTGTATTTTTGTCCCTTATAAAATTGATTTTAATTATGGAGTGATTAAGTATAGAAGTAGAATAAATTATCCGAAGATACCAGAAAAGAGAAATTAAAGAAGATAAAATTAATATAGCAATTGTAAAAAATATCGAGAATGTGGTTAGTTTATTAATAACTAGTAACTTTCTTAGAAATCCTAAAAGGGGTGGTAACCCCCCCAGAGAAAAAATTAATCTCACCCAAGTGATTTTAAAAAATAGTGATTGATTAATATAATTAATTTCGATGACTTTACTGTATTTGTTACAAATGAGGGTAATAATTGAAGTAACAAGTAAAGAATAAATCATAAAGTAGATTATTCATAATTTGAAGTTAATGGAGCAAGCTAAAACTATTCATCCTGAGTGGGAGACAGAAGAAAAGGTTAATAGCAGCTTTATAATGGTTTGGTTAAACCCTCTAATTCTACCGATAACGGCGGATGAAATTGCAGCAGCAGTAATATAAATTCTGGCGGAAGAGGTTAAAAGTAGAAGGGGGGCTACTTTTTGTCATGTAAATAATGTAAGAGACTGAATTCAATTTATTCTCGAGATAACTTGCGGGAATCAGGTATGGAATGGGGCCATACCTGATTTTATTAAAAGTGCAATAATTAATATAATGTTAATTATTTCTAAATTTATGCTGCTTATAAATAGATTAATTGTTGATCTAAAAATTAATATAACAGAGGCTAGTGCTTGGGTAATAAAATATTTAATTGATGCTTCTGAGCATAGTTGATTTACTTTATTAATTATAATGGGGATTATACTTATTAAATTAATCTCTAGCCCTAACCACACTGTAAACCAGTTATTTGCTCTTACGGAAATTAAAGTGCCTAATCTTAGAAAAAAGAAAAATAAGAAAAAATAAGATTTTAAAAAAATTAAAAAGAAGGAGGTTTGACTCCTATAAAAGGGGTATGAACCCTTTAGCTTAGTTAGCTTATCTTTATTGTATAACTTAGTTTAAGGAATATTAGATTTTGATTTTAAAGGGGGCAGTTTGGTTTGCTAGTTATAATAAGAAAAGACATAGTAATGTATAATTTATTCTATCAAAATAACCCTTTAATCAGGCACATTTCTTTTTTTAACTTTTCTGTTAAACATTAAGTTTACTATTAGTACCTCATTTTTTTCCTTAGAAAGGTTTTGTAATTATATAATATATTTATATATAATTATACATCTATTATATATATATTTAATTATAACAATATTATATTTATATATATATAAAATATTTAATTTATATATAAATATATATATTTAATAACATAAAAAAAAAAAAAAAGTATTTATTGAAACTTTAATATTTGATGTATATATAGAAATAATTAAACAATGTAAATATTTAATTAAAATTTAATATTTAATTTATATATACATTTAAATGAATAATATAATTATTTAATGAAGATTTAATATTTAATTTATATATACATTTAAATAAATAATATAATTATTTAATGAAGATTTAATATTTAATTTATATATACATTTAAATAAATAATATAACTATTTATCCAAAATCTTCTCTTAAACCTCTAAAATTTCTAAAATTAGAGGTTTAAGAGAAGATTTTGGTTTATTACAGAAAAGTTTGATTCTAGTTTTGAATTTAATTTTTATTAATTTGTACATGTAGAAATAATGGCAGTACTTAGCATTATATAAATTTAAACTTGTTATAAATTTATAATATATTTAGAAAAATGTGTGCCAGCATCTGCGGTTATACACAAAAATTAATTAATTAATTTTGTTTATTATAAATTTTAAAATAATTTTAAATTATTACAATTATTTTAGGTAAAATTATATCTGTGTTATAATTAAATTATTTATTATTAAAAATTTTAGTAACAAACCAGGATTAGATACCCTGTTATACTAAATATTTTTATTTCAAAGTATTAAAATATTGAAACTTAAAGAATTTGGCGGTATTTTATTCTTTCCTAGAGGAACTTGTTCTGTAATCGATGCTACACGTTAAAAATTACTTTATTTAAATTTATATACCGTTGTTTAAAGTTGACTTTTATGGTTTACTTAATATAACTAATTTTTATAAATTCAAATCAAGGTTTAATTTATAATAAAGAAGAAATGAGTTACTATACTTTTTATTGTGGAAAATTTGAAATCGGATTTAGAAGTAAATTACTTTATTTATTTATTTTAATAAAGCTCTACAATATGTACACATCGCCCGTCGCTCTAATTTTAATTTAGATAAGTCGTAACAAAGTAGAAGTTCCGGAAGGGATTTCTAGACTTAATAGAGCTTGATGGCAAGCTATTCACTTACAATGAAAAGATCATTTATCAAAAAATGTATTTTGATTTTTAATTATTTTTTTTTAATTTTATTATTTGTTAAGTATCTTTTAGGAAATTACAAAATTAAAGTAACTGAATGGGGCAGTGAAATAATTGAAATAATTTTAATAGCATAAATTACTTTTTGTATAATGGATATTTAAATTTTAACAATATAATTTTTTTTCGAAATCAATAGTTCGATTTTATAATTTTGGTTTATTGTAAAATTAATAGAATTTAAATTTAAAATAGTGTTGAAATAATATACGGTATTGAAGATATCTAATTTATTAACATTTAAATTATTTTTCATTTTTTAAACAAAATGAAAAATAAAATTAAAGGGATAAACTTTTAGTTTAACAAGTTACAAATTTAAATATTTAAAATATTTTTTTTAAGTCTTAAGAATAGATTTGAATTGGTTACACTTTATTACAAAATAAATAGATAATTTACTAGCAGATTTTAATGTTTGTTTAACAGCAAAATAAAATATTAAATTTTTTAAAAAAATGATTATATTAGTATAAAGTAAAATTTTATAAATATATTTAAAAATTAATATTTATGAATTCAACAAAATTTTACGGACTGTTTAACAAAAACATTTTTTTTAGTTTTTATAAAAAGTAACACCTGCCCACTGAAAAATTAAAGGGCCGCGGTATTTTGACCGTGCTAAGGTAGCATAATCATTAGCTTCTTAATTAGAGGATAGAATGAATGGTTTAACAGTAAAATATTTTATTAGCAATTTATTTTAAAATTTAAACTTTAAATGAAAATGTTTAAGTTAAACAAGTAGACGATAAGACCCTTTAGAATTTTATATCAAAAGTATTTTTGGTGGATAGGATAGAAGTTAAAAATATATTGGTGTTTTGTTGGGGCAATGTAAGAATATACTAAACTTCTTAAAAATTATTTAGATTGAATTTTAATCTTGAAATTAAAATAGAAAAAATTACCTAAGGGATAACAGCGTAATAATTTTGGAGAGCCCAAATCGATAAAGTTGTTTGCGACCTCGATGTTGAATTAAAGAGTTTATTTAGGGTAGCATTTAAGTAAAATAGTCTGTTCGACTATAAAATCTTTACATGATTTGAGTTCAAATCGGTGTGAGCCAGGTTGGTTTCTATCTTTTGTGGTGAAAGCTTTATTCTAGTACGAAAGGGCCGTTTAAGTATATAACTTACTATGCTAAATTGGCAGAGTAGTGCAATTGATTTAGAATCATTATACAAATTATATTTATTTAGTA